TGAATTACGTATGAACGGAAGAATAAAGAGAATTTTTTACTTAAAACTTAAATTGGAAGTTGCAACAGATCCAAATGGAAAGGAATTGATAAAACAGTACTAAAAACTAAAAACAGAATTTTGTCACTTAGACCTATTAAGGTTTATAGGGTTTTGTATAGACAAAAAAAAATAAAATGATTCAAATTATATAATATTACATATTGGAATTTGAAAAAAAAAATAAAAAGATTCAGTATTTGGGAGATAAAGACACAAAAATCAGAAACAATATGGAATCCCTTTTTTGAGCACTTAACCGATGAATTTCGGTGTTCAAAAAATGATTCGCAGAGAAGAGAGATATTTGTACTTTACTGATTCTTGAGTAGAATACCATTTGAAGTGTATAAGAAGGGTTGCATTTATTAAACACGTACGCGGATGGCTATAATATCCGACTTCTCTTTTATTTTAGTACCTTCTATTCGGGACAGCCCGGGTCGTCCTTTATCAAACGAAAATCTCTATTCAATGCAAAAATGAAGTAGAATAATTTTATGATAATTTCCTATCGACAACATATCTAACTAATAGATATCTGTAATTTTTGTTCTGGGGTTTACATAGACTCATCTATTTTGTTATAATTGAAATTGAGAAGGATTTTTTGATTAAAAAAAATAAATACTGATTAGTTTTATCTCAATTTGTATTTTCTTATGTATGTCATTAGGAAAACACAATTTTGAGATTAAAATCTACAGAAGCGTTCATAAATTCGAAGTAAGCATAAGCAGTCAATAGTTAATGGTTCCAATTTGTCGGCTGAAAATCCACATGTGATTTCTCAATAGAAAAGCGATAAAATTTTTTTAGCATTGTGGATTTTGAGATACTCTAGAATGAATCGAAGGAATGGATCAAATCCAAAACAAAAAAGATTAAAAATCTCAAGTACAATAAAAATTTAGTAATCCGAGAAGATTTTTGTATCATTTTGGCGGCATGGCCGAGCGGTAAGGCGGGGGACTGCAAATCCTTTTTCCCCAGTTCAAATCCGGGTGTCGCCTGATCAAACAAAAAACCCGAAATCTCTTCTTTTCTTCTGTTCTGCTGATATAACTCGGAGAATAATTCTCCGGTAGAAACAGAGGAAAGACTGTTGATATTTTGTTTGATTCTAAACATTTGGTCTGAGGTTTTTCGAAAATAAAAGATTGTGAATCCTCGTTCGCATCTAGGATTCTAAGACTTTATGATTCCCTTCTATTACTATACTAAGGGACTGTCTAATGACTGGATCTTGGATTAGATTGTAGAGCTTGCTAAGAAATATGATTCTATTTAGAATTTTGGAAAGGGTTGGAAGTTGCGTGACGGACTTGCGAGATGAACGCTGGGGTATCCAATCAATATTAGATTCGATGGATAATCTTTTTTTTTATAGAAAAAAGAAAGCATTTTTTTTTGATAACCCTTAGCCAAGCCCTTTACCCCTCAGAGATAATCGGGAAAGGGGGTATGGATTAGGGGAAATAGAGGTCTGTACTAGATAGTGATTTATCTTTTTTAGTGATTTCTCCCTTTCCGTTTTTACTTACGAGTGTCAACAAAAAAATAGGCCTTATTATTCACATGTTCCCATTCCCTTTGTATATTTTGCTTGTGTTTAATCTTTCCCCGATTCGAAATCAGAATCAGATTGGTTTATCAATAGTGTTCGGACAAAATACCCTTTTTTTGACTCTGCACCATGGATTCCACTATTATTAGTGAGGAATAATTCCTTTGTATTTATAGAGATAGGAGACATAATTCACATGGATATAGTAAGTCTCGCTTGGGCTGCTTTAATGGTAATCTTTACATTTTCCCTTTCACTCGTAGTGTGGGGAAGAAGTGGGCTCTAGAAGTACTGCTAAATTGAGTTGAGGAATCAAACCGTATCACTTGTTTTATAGATCGTTCTGCAACGCGTTTTGAACTATTTAAAATCAAAATATCTGAATTTCGAATTTCATTGGAGTCAAATGGAGTAATCTATGATATGAATCATACTCTTTCAATCAAAGAGATATTTGAGCGATTCCACTGTTTGTATTTCGAAAAGAAGGGGATTCAGATAATTAGAAATTTATTCCAACCTAAGATTCTTCCGAAATTTTCTATTTCAATCAATGGAATGGACTCTTACCATCTTTATAGATGGATACTGAGGAAGACCGAACCCCTTTTTTTGTTTGATTGCTTTTCCTTTTTACTGTTCAAAGAACAAGTGATTTTGTTAAGTGTATACGAACTTTCTATGAGAAATGATAAATAGTAGTTATCTAAAGAGAGACTATGCAATAATAAGATCTTGCTTCGGACAAATCGCATATTGGGCATTTATTGCTTGGTTTCTAATCTTATAAAAGGCAATTTATGCTTTATCTACTTTTTTCATATCATGGTTTGGGCGTTAAAAATAAGTGAGGTTTCCTCTTCTTTATTAGGAAAAGGAATTAGAATCCTAAGATAATTCTTAGATTGATCGGAACAAATAGATGTAGCAAATAAATAGAATTGGGTGTTATGTCAATTCTATACGATATGTTATGTCAATTCCATACAATATATGGAATTAATAGAATATATTACATGATCTGAATTTGTAGATTGATCTATAGAATCCATCTTTATCCTAGATTAAAACTTTATAGAATAAGAGATCGATAGTATGGTAGAAAGAAGGATTCATCTATTTCTTTCTTACCATACTATCAAATTAATAGAATACTGCCGATTAAAGTCCGCTCATTTCATTTAAGTTAAGACACTAAATTGGAATCCTTTTCATTTGACTTCGTCAATCTTTGATAAGAACTCAGAAGGAAAGTTTTATTCAAATTCATTTGAAAATTCAAATAAATTAATCATTTTGACTAACTGTTTTTACATAAATGATAAGTAGAAAGGCGGTAGGAACTAGAATGAATAGTGCAGTAGCAATAAATGCAAGAATATTTACTTCCATAATCTCATCGGTTTTTTTACTTCACAATAACTCGGGATTTAATCCCATAGAGATGATAAATCTTTCGTCTGTAAATTCAATGAATGAATTACCTCTCGATGATCTTGAATGGGATCAATATCATGAATAACAATATCTGATCTATCAAATCAACTCGTAGTCGAGACTTGAATAGTATAACATAGGAAGTTCTTTTATCCATACCAAAAAAAAATTTTGATTTCTGAACCAATTAATCCAAAATTCCTTGTATTTCTTATCCGTTTCCTTGTTTTTTTCTATAACTTATCTTGCGTCTTGCTTGGATAATCCTCTGATGAAGGATTATCAGATTGCCTTTCCACTTCGATTAGTCACATAGTTACAAATCTAAACAAACAATAAACGCGAAATGGAAAACATAGGAAAGAAAAAAGAAACAAAGACTCCTTTTTGCTTGGGAATGAAATTATGCCCCCCGACACCCTTTCTATGTTCTATGAAAGGGTGAAATGAATAGATGTATTTATTGGATATTGGATCCGTCGGGACTGGCGGGGCTCGAACCCGCAGCTTCCGCCTTGACAGGGCGGTGCTCTGACCAATTGAACTACAATCCCAGGAAAATAAGGGATCTAGCAGAAGATTTTCTTCTTTTTTAGCTTCGTATGCGGTATTTCTGAAGGACAAGGTGGGTTATACCATCTTATGGTAGATTGGCGAATTATTGGGCCGAGCTGGATTTGAACCAGCGTAGACATGTTGCCAACGAATTTACAGTCCGTCCCCATTAACCACTCGGGCATCGACCCAGGAAGAATCAATTTGAGGCTTATTGGTAATCCATGATCAACTTCCTTTCGTAGTACCCTACCCCCAGGGGAATTCGAATCCCCGCTGCCTCCGTGAAAGAGAGGTGTCCTAAACCACTAGACGATGGGGGCTAACTTGCTCAACCGCCCTCATACTATGATCATAGTATGATCAGTTTTGTGAAATTGTCAATATAATGGAATGGTATGATTAGATCTGAGGGATCTTTGCGTTTTTCAGAGAATTGTATCGAATTTTTTGATTCGTCGTTCATATTAAAGAATACTAGGGATAAAAGAATAGGAGTTTTTCAGAGAATGATTGGTCCGTCAGAAAAGAAAAGGGAGGGGTCAGTTCTATTTTTTTTGCTTTCATTCATTGTTAAGATGAGATATCCTTATCTCTATCTCACACTAAACCAGGAAAGTAACAACCAATAAATCTAGTAAAATAAATCTATTAAGCGAGATCAACAAGTTATTGAAAATCTTCTATAAAATTTTAGTTCAAGGGGACAAGTAGAATCTCTTCATCACACGATTCAATGAAATATCTTGAAATTTTTTTTATGTCGAATTGGTAACTGTCCATGTTATGTATCAATCAAGTCAATTTTGCTTTGATAGGAATCATTTCAATAAAATAAATTAGGGTCGGTCTTAAAAAAATTTACCCTAGAGTTGCTAGGCAAATCCATTTGATTATTAAAAATAAGCCACTAGCCACTATGAGTCTAGTGCATATACTTATGTATATAATATATGTGCATATAGATATTTTATCTACATAGCGACCCGTTGGGGAATTTAATCAAATAAGCCCTTTTAACTCAGTGGTAGAGTAACGCCATGGTAAGGCGTAAGTCATCGGTTCAAATCCGATAAGGGGCTTTGGGGTTTTTCAGAAAAGTATAGTATATAGTAGTTCTAGTTAGAAAGTGGAACATTTGTTCAGTAAATTTTCATTATTATGAATAATACACCTCTTGAATTACCAGAGATCCTTATTTTTCCTTATAGATCCCAAGCAAATTCGTTGGAAAGATTCGAAATCAACAAAGGAAAAAGTAAGTGGACCTGACCCATTGAATTATGACTATATCCGCTATTCTGATATTAAAATTCAATAGAGATCAAATTTGAATTGGAACAGTCGACCCCCTGCTTTTTTTGGAATTTCATTTCTTTGGACTTCGAAAGAATTTGTCGAT